ACAACTTGACAATTTAAAACAAACGGTTCAAGTAATTAAATATTATTTAATGGATGAACATGGAAAAATTTATAATCCCGACCTCTCCAGTAATATTTTTTTGAATCCATTCCATTTGAATTGGTATTTTCTCGATCATAATTGTTGTGAAAAGACATCTACAATAATGAGTCTTGGGCAGTTGATTTGTGAAAATGTGTGTATAGCCAAAAACAGACCCCGCCTAAAATCGGGTCAAGTTATACTTGTTCAAGTTGACTCTATAGTAATACGATCCGCTAAGCCTTTTTTGGCCACCCCGGGAGCAACTGTTCATGGCCATTATGGGGAAATCCTTTACGAAGGAGAAACTTTAGTTACATTTTTTTATGAAAAATCGAGATCTGGTGATATAACGCAGGGTCTTCCAAAAGTGGAACAGGTATTAGAAGTGCGTTCGATCGATTCAATATCGATGAATCTAGAAAAAAGGATTGAGGTTTGGAACGAATGTATAACAAGAATTCTTGGAATTCCCTGGGGATTTTTGATTGGTGCTGAACTAACTATAGTGCAAAGCCGTATCTCTTTGGTTAATAAGATACAAAAAGTTTATCGATCCCAGGGGGTGCAGATTCATAATAGGCATATAGAAATTATTGTACGTCAAATAACATCAAAGGTTTTGGTTTCAGAAGATGGAATGTCTAATGTTTTTTCACCCGGAGAACTAATTGGATTGTTACGAGCGGAACGAATGGGGCGCGCTTTAGAAGAAGCGATCTGTTACCGAGCCATCTTATTGGGAATAACAAGAGCATCGCTCAATACTCAAAGTTTCATATCTGAGGCAAGTTTTCAAGAAACTGCTCGGGTTTTAGCAAGGGCGGCTCTCCGGGGCCGTATTGATTGGTTGAAGGGTCTGAAAGAGAACGTTGTTTTGGGGGGGATGATACCTGTTGGTACCGGATTCAAAGGATTAGTATACCCTTCAAAACAACATAACAACATTCCTTTGGAAACAAAAAAAAAGAATCTATTCGGGGGGGAAATGCGAGATATTTTGTTCCACCACAGAAAATTATTGGATTCGTCCCTTATCAAAGAATTTCCATGATACACTAAAAGAATCATTTATAGGATTTAATGACTCCTAAGTTCATCCTTTTCACTATCTTTATTATTATTATTTGGTAATCAAAAAAATGAAAAGATAATAATGAATAAAAAGTTTTGGTTGTCTATCTACGGTAGAAGAGAAAGTTCCGTCGGAACAATTATTTATTTCAGTTTCAGGGTTCCCTCTTTTTTTTTTCAAAAAAAGAAAGAGGGTGTGGGGAGAAATGACAAGAAGATATTGGAACATCCGTTTGGAAGAGATGATGGAGGCAGGAGTTCATTTTGGCCATGGTACTAGGAAATGGAATCCAAAAATGGCACCTTATATTTCTGCAAAGCGTAAAGGTATTCATATTATAAATCTTACTAAAACTGCCCGTTTTTTATCAGAAGCTTGTGATTTGATTTTTGATGCGGCAAGTAGGGGAAAACAATTCTTAATTGTTGGTACCAAAAATAAAGCAGCTGATTCAGTAGCGTGGGCTGCAATAAGGGCCCGGTGTCATTATGTTAATAAAAAATGGCTTGGCGGTATGTTAACGAATTGGTCCACTACTGAAACCAGGCTTTATAAGTTCCGGGACTTAAGAATGGAACAAAAAATGGGGAAATTCAACCGTCTTCCGAAAAGAGATGAAGCTATGCTGAAAAGACAATTATCTCGCTTGCAAACATATCTGGGCGGAATTAAATATATGACAGGGTTACCCGATATTGTAATCATCGTCGATCAGCACGAAGAATATACGGCCTTGCGAGAGTGTATCACTTTGGGAATTCCAACAATTTGTTTAATCGATACAAATTGTGACCCCGATATCGCAGATATTTCGATTCCAGCAAATGATGACGCTATATCTTCAATCCGATTAATTCTTAACAAATTAGTATTCGCAATTTGTGAAGGGCGTTCTAGCTATATAAGAAATCCTTGATTAATAATAAGATAAATAACTTACTTCGGAAGTCCCATAGATTTCGGGAATAGCTTACTCTTTTTTCTTAATTCTAAAAAAGAAATAAAAAGAACTGGGGATATTATGTAATTAGTTAGTTTAGTTAGTATTCAAAATATCCGATTCAAGTAGGCAGGTGGTTGAATCAAAAAATTTTTATTTAAAGTTTGATTTTTTTAGAGGGCAATATGAACGTTCTATCATGTTCCATCAACACACTAAAGGGGTTATACGATATATCCGGTGTGGAAGTAGGCCAACATTTCTATTGGCAAATAGGGAGTTTCCAGGTCCACGGTCAAGTACTTATTACTTCTTGGGTTGTAATTGCTATCTTATTAGGTTCAGCCGCTATAGCTGTTCGTAACCCGCAAACTATTCCGACTGGCGGGCAGAATTTCTTCGAATATGTTCTTGAATTTATTCGAGATGTAAGTAAAACTCAAATTGGCGAAGAGTACGGTCCTTGGGTTCCTTTTATTGGAACTATGTTTCTATTTATTTTTGTTTCTAATTGGTCAGGAGCTCTTTTACCTTGGAAAATAATACAATTACCTCATGGAGAGTTAGCCGCACCCACGAATGATATAAATACTACTGTAGCTTTGGCTTTACTTACGTCAGTGGCATATTTCTATGCGGGTCTTAGCAAAAAGGGATTAAGTTATTTCGGGAAATATATTCAGCCAACTCCAATCCTTTTACCAATCAACATCTTAGAAGATTTCACAAAGCCCTTATCACTTAGTTTTCGACTTTTCGGGAATATCTTAGCTGATGAATTAGTCGTTGTTGTTCTTGTTTCTTTAGTACCTTCAGTGGTTCCTATACCTGTTATGTTCCTTGGATTATTTACAAGTGGTATTCAAGCTCTTATTTTTGCAACTTTAGCTGCGGCGTATATAGGTGAATCCATGGAGGGCCATCATTGAAATAGTCTTTTTTTAGCCCATATGCGCGGCTCAAGATAGTATTTACTTCGGAAATATACAATTTGGGCTATATACAATCTAGAGTAATAGAAAAAAGTTACGATATTAGAGACTTGTAAAAAGAAAGGAAAGAGATCTAAAGGATCTTTTTCCTAAACCCTTCCGTCCGTTTAATTTAACCCTCTCAATGAGTATTCGTTTTATGTTGGTAAGCCTGTGTCAAATTTCAAATAATAAAATAATTGAATAGTTTGAATTTTGCATAAGAATACTTGTAGTATATGTTTATGATATGTGGTGTGATTAAACAAAAGGGCGAAACAATTCTGGTTTCAGTTGCTTTTGTTCAAGAATTGACCAAAAGAAAATTATTATAAATAATAAATTGCATGAACTTAGATCAATAAAATAATTTGATTTCTATGCAATAATTTACTTAATCCATTTTTCCATTTCCCTTGTATCCGTGGGAATAAGGATAAAGAAAAGGAAAGGGAGAAAAGAATTTACGAAAATACGAAAAAAGGATTCATCAAAATTTTGGTTAAGTAGGTTTAGAACCAGGTATATGTAATGTAATTGATTGGGGTATATGTAATATAATTGAATGGCTATAAGCCAACTTTTGTAGTTATTTCGACACTTAATTAATTCAATTTAAGATGAATGACTGGTTTGTTTACGTTATAGAAGAAAAACACGTATATGTGATATTAGATATTGACTTGTTATATATGAACTAAAGATATAATTTGCTCTATTACTGTGAAATTGGAGAGGAGATAGGGATTTCAATAGTCAATAAAAGTCTTCTGTTTCATTATGACTGTGAATTAATAAACAGATGAAATCAAGAAATAATTCAACAGTTCGGAACCAAGAAATGGAAGAGCAGAAGTCGTATGGGTTCACAAGGGCTCTGCGAATAGAAACTAAAAAAGATAAATCTAAGTAGTTCTGATGATTCAATAATATAATTATATTCGAAGTTCTTAGTTACTTCGACTGGATGAATCCTAGCGACGGAATAATTAAGTCATAATTCATTGGTTGATTGTATCATTAACCATTTCTTTTTTTTGGTACGAGGAACTTATCATGAATCCACTGATTTCTGCCGCTTCTGTTATTGCTGCTGGATTGGCTGTAGGGCTTGCTTCTATTGGACCTGGGGTTGGTCAAGGAACTGCCGCGGGTCAAGCTGTAGAGGGTATCGCGAGACAGCCTGAAGCTGAGGGAAAAATACGAGGCACTCTATTGCTTAGTCTAGCGTTTATGGAAGCTTTAACAATTTATGGACTGGTTGTAGCATTAGCACTTTTATTTGCGAATCCTTTTGTTTAATTTTAGAAATATGAAAATTTTTTATTTTTTCATATTTTATTGGCTTGGACTTGTCGTTTGCTTTTTCGAATTATATCCAAATTAAACTCCTACAATTACGTATTTTTTGAGAAAATAACCTACGGGAAGGGCTGATTTGCGGGTGAGGAATTAGCATACCAACTCGCTTTCATCCTTCCCGTTCGTAGTCCAAGGAAAACAATTTTGGGGAAATGTTGTAACAAAAGGAGCAGTTCGTAGTTTATAATTCGAATATTCTTTAATTTAACTCGATTTTAAAATAGGAAATAAACAAATAGAATATAGAATAAAAGAAGAAAAGAGGTAATAAAAAAATAACTCTGTTCGGTTTTTTAGTCTATATAAGAGGAGATCATATGAAAAATGTAACCGATTCTTTCCTTTCTTTAGGCCACTGGCCATCTGCCGGGAGTTTCGGGGTTAATACCGATATTTTAGCAACAAATCCAATAAATCTAAGTGTAGTGATTGGTGTATTGATCTTTTTTGGAAAGGGAGTGTGTGCGAGTTGTTTATTTCAAGAATCGGTTGGATCCAACCAGCTGTACCTTTTTCTGTTCTAACTAACTAAGAATCTAACTAAGAAAAGGGTGCAAGATCCCGCGAATTACTTCTGAATAAAAATAAATTATATGTAAGAACCATAGCA